TATATAATGTGATGTAAATTTATAACACTATATAGCAACATATACCACTACTTGTTTAAAATGCTAATCGAGCCTTACCTGGTTTAGGGGTTTAACAGGATTAATTAGGACTTGTTCGGCATAGGGGGGTAGGGGGGTTTACCGCCTGCGTGTTTTAGCGGGGGAGGGGGAAATCTTAGGGAAGGATGTAAAATAATAAAGTAGTTATGTACTCAATAGAGGATATGCAATGATTTAAAGATATGTCATTAAAACATTACATAATGCTTGGATCTTAAATATTATTTATGTTCGGGGTTGGAAAGATTGTTGAATGCCTACATGACTATGCCAAATGAAAGTGACCTAAAAAAAAGAAGAACCAAATGCCTTTTAGAAAGAACGCCTTGGCATGTGGGGTTTTTGCTAGAACGTGGTTCCACCATTAAGTGATGCCAGATATAGTGCACTATCAAAGGAATTTGTTAGTTATGGCCCTGAAATAGGAACCAGATGCAAGTAATAGTGTGATTTGTGCAACCCCCACAAGTTATGTCCTTGATTCTATCATGAATTATATGTTCTAGAAATACAAGGTTGGTGGTCTCTTACTACATTAAGATTTATTTCAATAAATTTTAGTTAGGTAAACAAGGAAACATCTATAAAAGCAGGTATGAGAGGCTTCAATTTTTCCTTTTTAAAAGAATGTAGTGTGAGACTTAATTGTAATGGTTTATGTCTACTTTAGTGTAATGTACTTGAAAGTAAGTGATGTATTATAACATTAAAATGTGGAGTTATACATAATATGTACTATACCATAGTGTTGAGTTATGCATAATATGTACTATACCATAGTACATTTGTGGAAGTTGGGTATTTTCTGTTACAGAAAATAGTTTAGTTTAGAATCCTAGCTTTGGGAGTTAGGGGTGGGAGTTGAAATCTCTCTTTTCTGGCGCTAGGAAGGATTTTAACCTTCGATCTCCGGATTACAAGACCGGCGCTTTAGTGGCTAAGCTACTAGGGCAATTTAATTTGAGTAGTTTGTTTTCTAATCAGGCTGCTAGTGGGTTTAGGATTAGGAATAGGGAGAAGTAGAGGATGGAGGCGATTTGTCCAATAATAATAAAGGGGTGTTCTACAGGTATGCCGCCAATTCAGGTTAAGATTATTACATCTGCTACTAAGGTTCAGAATAGGATTTGAGATAAAGGGCGGAAGGTTAGTCCTTGTTGTTTTGAAAGGTGTAGTAGAGGTACCACTATTAGTACTAGGATAGAAAATAGTAGTGCTAGTACACCGCCTAATTTATTTGGAATTGATCGGAGAATGGCGTATGCAAATAGGAAGTATCATTCTGGTTTAATGTGTGGTGGGGTAACTAGGGGGTTTGCTGGGGTGAAGTTTTCTGGGTCACCTAGTAGGTTGGGGGAGAATAGACTTAGGGATGCTAGGGCTGTTAGTAGAATAATGAATCCTAGTAGGTCTTTGTAGGAAAAATAGGGGTGAAATGAGATTTTGTCTGCGTCAGAGTTTAATCCGATTGGGTTATTTGATCCTGTTTCATGTAGGAATAGTGCATGTAGAATTGTAGCTGCAATGATTGTAAAAGGTAGGAGGAAGTGGAATGCAAAGAATCGTGTAAGTGTTGCATTGTCTACGGAGAACCCGCCTCAAATTCATTGTACTAAGGCATCTCCTATATAGGGTACGGCTGATAGAAGGTTTGTGATTACTGTAGCACCTCAAAAAGATATTTGTCCTCATGGTAGTACGTAGCCTACAAAGGCTGTTATTATGACTAGAAGTAGTAGTACAACACCAATGTTTCAGGTTTCTTTATAGAGGTAGGAGCCATAATATAGGCCGCGACCGATGTGTAGGTAAATACAAATGAAAAAGAAGGATGCTCCGTTGGCGTGGAAGTTTCGGATGACTCAGCCATAGTTAACATCTCGGCAAATGTGTACTACTGATGAGAATGCGGTTGAGATATCGGAGGTATAGTGTATGGCTAAAAATAGTCCTGTTAGGATTTGTACTGCAAGACATAGTAATAATAGTGAGCCAAAATTTCATCATGTGGAAATATTGGATGGGGCGGGGAGGTCGATGAGTGCGTCATTGATAATTTTAAATAGCGGGTGGGTTTTTCGGGTGACCATGGTTCTCATAGTTGAATTACAACGGTGGTTTTTCAAGTCATTAGTCCTGGTTAGATTCCGGGTGGGAATTATGATATATTTCCTTGATTTATTGTTGTTATGTTTAGTTGTGGGTTTAGTTGGGGTAGCTTCTAATCCTGCACCTTATTTTGCAGCTTTAGGGTTGGCTATAGCGGCGGGGGTTGGGTGTGGGGTTTTGGTTGGACATGGGGGGTCATTAGTTGGTTTAATGTTGTTTTTGATTTATTTGGGGGGGATGCTGGTGGTATTTGCGTATTCGGCAGCGTTAGCTGCTGAACCATTTCCGGAGACATGGGGAGGAGGGTCTGTTAAGGTTTATGTTTTGATATATTTATTGGGAGTTGGAGTTGCTATGTGTTGGTTTTGGAGTGGGTGTGGGGGTTATTGGGTGGTTATGGATGAATTTAAGGAGTTTTTTATGGTTCGTGGGGATGTTAGTGGGGCTTCTTTAATATATTCGATGGGGGGAGGGTTGTTAATTGTATGTGCTTGAGTTTTATTATTATGTTTGTTTGTGGTGTTAGAGTTGACTCGAGGTTTAAGTCGTGGGGCTCTTCGTGTCGTTTAAATTGATGATAGGAGGGTGATGGTAAGTGCTGTGGTAATTAGGTAGAAGGTTAGATAAATTTTAATGATGTTGGTATCAATGTTATCAAATATTGTGGTTAGTGAATTGTGTGCTGGGTGGAGTCCTTTAGGACCTATTTCTAATCATTGTCGGTCTAGTTTTGTGGCTTGTTTTCCTAAGGTAAGATTTAGTTTTGGTATGAGGCGGTGAATAAGGGGTGGGAAGAATCCTAGTATGTTGGAGAAGTTATGTAAGATTAAGGTAGGGGTAATTTTGATTTGTTTGGATGTTGCTGTAGCTAGTGTAAGAGCAATAATTAGACCTGTAATGGTGACAATTAGTGCGGTTAATTTTAAGGAAGTTGGTATTGTTATAATTTGGGTTTTTGATGGTAGGAAGTTTGAGGTGAGGATGAGGCCTGCAATGATACTTCCTCATGCTAGGCGTCCAATGGGGGCAGTGATTGCTTGGGTATTTTCATTAATTGGGGAGAGGGGGAGAAATCGGGGGGAACCTATGGTTACAAAGAAAATTACTCGTAGGCTATAGACTGCTGTAAATGATGTGGCAATTAGTGTAAGGGCAAGGGCTCAGGCGTTTAAGTATGAGGTGTTGAGGGCTTCAATGATTGCGTCTTTTGAGAAGAAGCCTGTTAGGAAGGGCATACCTGTTAATGCTAAGCTTCCGATGGTTAGGCAGGATGAAGTGAACGGTATTAGCTTATGTAGGCCTCCTATTTTACGAATGTCTTGTTCATCGTTGAGGCTGTGAATAATTGAGCCTGAGCATAAGAATAGTATTGCTTTGAAGAAAGCGTGAGTGCAGATATGTAGGAAGGCTAGTTGTGGTTGATTAAGACCGATTGTTACTATTATTAGTCCTAGTTGACTGGATGTTGAAAATGCTACGATTTTTTTGATGTCATTTTGTGTTAGTGCACAGGTAGCGGTAAATAGGGTTGTTAGAGCACCAAGGCATAGACAGAGGGTGAGGATAAGTTGGTTGTTTTCTATTAGGGGGTGTAGGCGAATTAGTAGAAAAATACCTGCTACAACTATTGTGCTGGAGTGGAGGAGGGCTGAGACAGGGGTTGGGCCTTCTATTGCTGATGGTAGTCAGGGGTGTAAACCAAATTGAGCGGATTTTCCTGTGGCTGCTAGTACTAAGCCTAGTAGGGGTAATGTTATGTTGAAGTCTTTTGATAGGATGAAGATTTGTGGGATTTCTCAGGAGTTGAGGTTTATTGCGATTCAAACAATAGCGAGGATTAGTCCTACGTCACCTACTCGATTGTAGATTACGGCTTGGAGGGCTGCGGTGTTGGCGTCTGTTCGGCCGTGTCATCAGCCAATTAGGAGGAAGGATATGATGCCTACTCCTTCTCAGCCAATGAATAGTTGGAAGAGGTTATTGGCAGTAACTAAAATGATTATGGCTACTAAGAATAGTAGGAGGTATTTAAAGAATCGGTTTAGGTAGGGGTCTGAGTGTATGTATCAGGATGCGAATTCTAGGATTGATCATGTTACATATAGGGCGATGGGTGTAAAGATTAGGGAATAGTGGTCAAATTTAAAGCTGATGTTAATGTCAAAGTTTATAATATTTATTCAGTTTCAGGTAGTGATGATGCTCTCTATTCCTTGGTCTAGAAAAATGATTAGGGGAATGATATTGATGAAGAATGCTGTACTGACTGCAGTTTTGGTATATTTTAGAGCTCAGTTTTGATTGAGAGGTTTTGGGGTTAGTGTCGTAATTAGGGGTCAGATTAAGATTGTTAGGGTTAGAAGCAGAGTAGAGGTTATAATGATATTTATCATAGCTGCTACTTGGAGTTGCACCAAGAGTTTTTGGTTCCTAAGACCAATGGATGAACTATTATCCTTTAGAAGCTTCGAATGAGCCATGGAGTTTAACCATGGTAGTAAAGATTAGCAGTCTTTAGTGCCTCGGGCCTCTTTCGGTGGATAAGGGGAATTTAACCTCTATTTTTAGAACCACAATCTAATGTTTTATGTTAAACTATATCTACAGTATCATCATCCTCATATGATTTCTGGTTTTGTTACGAGGAGGATTACTGGGAGGAGGTGTAAGGTTATTAAGAGATGTTCTCGTGTGTGGAAGGGTTGTAGGTTAATAATGTGTTGTGGGAGGGGGCCTCGTTGAGTTATTAAGAATATGTATAGAGAATAAGCTGCAGTAATAAGTGTGCCTGCTCCTGTTAGGATTAGTGTTCATGGGGACCAATTGAATATTGCTGTGATAATTACTAGTTCTCCTATTAGGTTTGGTAGTGGGGGGAGTGCCAGGTTTGCTAGGTTAGAGATAAATCATCAAGTGGCGGTTAAGGGGAAGATAATTTGTAGTCCTCGGGCCAGGATTATTGTTCGGCTATGTGTGCGTTCGTAGGTTGTATTGGCTAAACAGAATAGGGCGGATGAAACAAGTCCATGTGCAATTATTAAGATAAGGGCTCCGGTAAAGCCTCAGGGAGTTTGAATTAGGATTCCTCCGGCTACGAGGCCTATGTGACTGACGGAGGAGTATGCGATTAGAGATTTTAGGTCTGTTTGTCGGAGACAGATAGACCCAGTTATGATAACACCTCATAGGGCTAGGGCAATAATTGGATATACTAAGTCTTTTGATAAGGGGTCTAAGACTACTATTATTCGTATTATACCGTAACCTCCGAGTTTTAGTAGAATAGCTGCTAGTACTATGGACCCTGCTACGGGGGCTTCTACGTGAGCTTTTGGTAGTCAGAGGTGTACACCATATAGTGGTATTTTAACTAAGAATGCAATTAAACATCCTGCTCATCAAATTTTATCTCCTCAGGTACCTAGAGTTAGTGGGTGGGAATATTGAATAATTAGTATAGATAGAGATCCTGAATTGTGATGTAATAGAAGTAATGCTACTAAAAGGGGGAGGGACCCTGTAAGGGTATAGAATAAAAAGTATGTGCCTGCACTTAAACGTTCTGCTTGGTTTCCTCAGCGAGTAATAATAATTAGGGTTGGAATAAGGGTTGCTTCGAACATTACGTAGAACATGATGATTTCTGTTGCCCCAAATGCTATAATTAAAAAGGTTTGTAAGGAGGCTAGAAGTGTAATATAGCTTCGTTGTCGGCTGATTGGTTCTGGTTTGATGTGGTTTTGGCTGGCTAGGATTATGAGTGGTAATAATCAGCATGTGAGTACTAAGAGAGGTGTTGATAGCGGATCAGTGCCTATGTATGTGTTGGAAAATATTCAACCTGTATCTGTGGTCCAGTTGATTCAGTGGAGGCTAAGTAGGGCGATTAGTAGGCTTTGTAGGGTTGTGGTGGTTCAAAGTCATTTTGGGGTTGAAAGTCAAATTGTTGGGAATAGCATGATTGTTGGAATTAGAATTTTTAGCATTGTAAGAGGTTTAGGGATTGTAGTCGGTCTGTTCCGTGTGTTCGGGCTGTGGCGACTAATAGGGCGAGGCCGGCACCGGCTTCACAAGCTGAAAAGGCTAATAGTAGAATGGGAGATGCGGAAAATGCAGTTGACTCTAATTGGAAGGTTCATAGGGCCAGGGCGATGAATAGGGAGAGTATTATTCCTTCTAAACATAATAGGGCTGATAAGAGGTGGGTGCGGTGGAAGGCTAGGCCTGTGAGCCCTAAGGTAAAGGCTGAGGTAAAGCTGAAGTAAATAGGTGTCATAAAGGGATCACGGATTTAAACCGTGGTTTTCTGAGCCGAAATCAGAGGTCTTGTTTGGACTAATCCCTTATTCAGCTCATTCTAGGCCTCCTTGTAGTCATTCATAAATTAGTCCTAAAGTGAGGAGGATTAGTACTGTTGCAGCTCATAGGAGGGTGAAGGTTGGGTCTGGTAGTTGATTTCCTCATGGGAGGGGTAGTAGTAGAGCAATTTCTAGGTCGAACAGTAGGAATAGGATGGCTACTAGAAAAAAGCGTAGTGAGAAAGGGAGTCGTGCTGATCCTAGGGGGTCGAAGCCACACTCATATGGAGAGAGTTTTTCGGCGTCTGGGTTTATTTGTGGTAGTCAGAAAGAGACTAATGCCAGAATTATGGATAAAATTGTTGAGATCAGTAGGATAATTATGATTAGATTCATTATCTTTCCTTGGATTTTAACCAAGACTAGGTGATTGGAAGTCACTTGTACTAACTTTGAATACTAGAAAGATATGAGCCTCATCAGTAAATAGAGACATATAGGAATAATCATACAACATCTACAAAGTGTCAATATCATGCAGCTGCTTCGAATCCAAAGTGGTGTTCTGATGTGAAGTGGTATTGAATTTGTCGGAGTAAGCAGATGGCTAGGAAGGTTGATCCAATAATGACATGTAATCCGTGGAATCCTGTTGCTACGAAGAAGGTTGAGCCGTATACTCCGTCGGCAATTGTAAATGGGGCTTCATAGTATTCTATGGCTTGGAGAGCAGTAAAGTAAAATCCTAAAAGAATTGTAAGTGCGAGTGATTGAATTGCTTGTTTGCGTTCACCTTCTATAAGGCTATGGTGAGATCATGTGACTGTGACACCGGATGCTAGGAGTACAGCAGTGTTTAGTAGAGGTACTTCAAAGGGGTCTAAGGGTGTGATGCCAGTTGGCGGTCAGCAGCCTCCTAGTTCAGGTGTTGGTGCTAAGCTGGAGTGGTAAAAGGCTCAAAAGAAACCGATGAAGAAGAATACTTCTGAGGTGATAAAGAGAATTATTCCATATCGGAGGCCTTTTTGGACTGGGGGTGTGTGGTGTCCTTGGAAGGTGCTTTCTCGTACAATATCTCGTCATCATTGATATATGGTTAATAGTATTAGTGCTAACCCTAATGTTATGAGGATTGTTGAGTGGAAATGGAATCAGATAGCTAAACCTGATGTTATTAGAAGAGCAGCTACTGCGCCGGTTAAGGGCCATGGGCTTGGGTCAACCATATGATATGCATGTGCTTGGTGGGCCATTAGACGTTTTCTTGTAGGTAGAGGCTTAATAGGAGAACAAATACGTAGGCTTGAATAATAGCTACTGCAACTTCTAGTAATGTTAGGAGTACTAGTAGGATAGCTGTTAAAGTTGCTACTGTAGTTATTATAGGGAGTAGGGTGATTGTGGCGGTTGAGATTAATTGAATTAATAGATGACCGGCTGTTAGGTTTGCTGTAAGTCGTACTCCTAAGGCTAGTGGGCGGATAAATAGGCTAATTGTTTCGATAATAATTAATACTGGAATTAAGAGAGTTGGAGTTCCTTCTGGAAGTAGATGTCCTAGAGCAGCAGTAGGTTGGTTTCGTAGTCCAATAATTACTGTTGCTAGTCAGAGTGGTACAGCTAATCCTATATTTAGTGATAATTGGGTTGTAGGAGTAAAAGTATATGGTAATAGTCCTAAGATATTTAGTGTGAGAATAAAAATTATAAGGGATGTGAGAATTAAGGCTCATTTGTGCCCCCCTTTGTTTAATGGTATTAATAGTTGTTGTGTAAAGGTTTTAATGAATCAGCTTTGTAGGGAGATTAGTCGATTGGTTTGGTAGCGGTTGGTTGGGGATGGGACTAGAATTCAGGGCAGTGTAAGTGCGATTGCAATAAGTGGAATGCCTAAGTGTGTGGGGCTTATGAATTGGTCAAATAGGTTTAGTGCCATGGTCAGTTTCAGGTGTCTGATTTTAGGTTTTCTGCGTCTAATGTTGTGATTTCATTTGTAAATGTATGATTTAGTACTTTATTTGGAATAATTGTGAGGAAAATTAATCATGAGAATACGAGGATTGCAAATCATGGGGCGGGATTTAATTGTGGCATATCACTAGAGGTGGTTGGGGGTCACCAATTTTTAGCTTAAAAGGCTAACGCTAATCCCGTTTTAGCTTTCTAGTGAGGCGTCTTCAAGCATGAGGGAGGATCAGTTCTCAAAGTGTTCTAGAGGAACGGCTTCTACTACGATAGGCATAAAGCTGTGGTTAGCCCCGCAGATTTCAGAGCATTGTCCGTAGAATACACCTGGGCGGGATGTAATAAATGATGTTTGGTTCAATCGTCCTGGTACGGCGTCTAGTTTTACACCTAATGCTGGGACGGCTCAAGAATGTAGTACATCTTCTGCAGATACTAATACTCGAATCGGGGATTCTATTGGTACTACTATTCGATGATCTGTTTCAAGTAATCGAAATTGTCCTGGTGTTAGGTCTTGTGTTGGGACTATATATGAGTCGAATGCTAAATTTTCATAGTCAGTGTATTCGTAGCTTCAATATCATTGGTGTCCCATGGCTTTTACTGTTAGATGGGGGTCATTTACTTCATCCATGAGGTATAGAATTCGTAAAGATGGAAGAGCAATTATGATGAGGATTACTGCAGGAAGGATGGTTCAGACAATTTCAATTTCTTGGGAGTCTAAAATGTATTTGTTAGTAAGTTTAGTTGTGACTATTACTACAATAATATATAGGACTAAAGTGCTAATTAAGAAAACGATTATTAAGGCATGGTCATGTAGGTGTAGAAGTTCTTCTATAACAGGTGAGGCCGCGTCTTGGAATCCTAGTTGTGAGGGATGTGCCATTAAGCTGTGAAGCTTAAGATACGCGGGATTTTAACCCGCAATTTTGTCTTGACAAGGCAGGGTAATGTTCATTTTTACTAGTATCTTATTAAAGAAAGTGACAGAGTGGATATGTGACTGGCTTGAAACTAGTTTACGGGGGTTCGATTCCTTCCTTTCTCGTTAGTTTGTTCGTACTTGTACGAAAGCAGGCTCTTCAAATGTGTGGTAAGGTGGGGGACATCCGTGGAGTCATTCCGCATTTGTGGAAGTTAATTCAACAGATAATACTTCTCGTTTTGCAGCGAATGCTTCTCATAGGATAAATAGGAATATTACAACTGCTACTATAGAGACTATTGAACCAATAGAGGAAATGATATTTCATAGTGAGTATGCGTCTGGGTAGTCTGAGTATCGTCGTGGTATTCCGGCTAGGCCTAGGAAATGTTGAGGGAAGAAGGTTAGATTTACTCCTACAAATATTGTTCCGAAGTGGATTTTTGTTCATGTGTCATGTATTGTATATCCTGTGAATAGTGGGAATCAATGTACAAAGGCTCCTATGATAGCAAACACAGCTCCTATTGATAGGACATAGTGGAAGTGGGCTACTACATAATAGGTATCGTGTAGCATAATATCTAGGGACGAGTTAGCTAATATAATTCCGGTAAGTCCTCCTACGGTAAATAGGAAGATAAATCCAAGGGCCCATAATATAGGGGTTTCTCATTTAATTGATCCTCCGTGTAGTGTGGCTAATCAGCTAAATACTTTTACACCTGTTGGAATTGCGATAATTATTGTTGCGGATGTAAAATATGCTCGAGTATCTACATCCATGCCTACTGTAAACATGTGATGTGCTCATACAATAAATCCTAGAAGGCCAATTGCTATTATAGCTCAGACTATTCCTATATAGCCAAAGGGTTCTTTTTTGCCGGAGTAGTAAGCTACAATGTGTGAAATTATTCCAAACCCTGGTAGAATTAGAATATATACTTCTGGATGTCCGAAGAACCAGAATAGATGCTGATAAAGAATTGGGTCTCCTCCTCCAGCAGGGTCAAAGAATGTAGTATTTAAATTTCGGTCTGTTAGTAGTATAGTGATTCCTGCTGCTAGTACGGGCAGAGATAATAATAAAAGGACTGCTGTAATTATTACGGATCAAACAAATAAAGGTGTTTGATATTGTGAGATAGCGGGGGGTTTCATGTTAATAATAGTTGTAATGAAATTAATAGATGCAAGGATTGATGATACACCTGCTAGGTGTAGAGAGAAGATGGTTAAATCTACGGAAGCCCCTGCATGTGCCAGGTTTCCTGCAAGGGGCGGATAAACTGTCCATCCTGTTCCTGCCCCTGCTTCAACACCTGATGAAGCAAGTAGTAGAAGGAACGATGGGGGAAGTAGTCAGAAACTTATGTTATTTATTCGTGGGAATGCTATGTCAGGGGCTCCTAGCATTAGCGGTACAAGTCAGTTTCCGAAACCGCCAATCATAATTGGTATTACTATAAAGAAGATTATTACGAAGGCGTGGGCAGTAACAATAACATTATAAATCTGGTCATCTCCTAAAAGAGCTCCTGGTTGTGCTAGTTCTGCCCGGATTAGTAAGCTAAGGGCTGTGCCGACTATTCCGGCTCAGGCACCAAATACTAGATAAAGGGTGCCAATGTCTTTATGGTTGGTTGAGAAAAATCAGCGCGTGATCGTCACAGGTAGGATGGCCGAGGGTTAGGCGGTGGATTGTAGCTCCATGTACAAAGGTTTGAGTCCTTTTCCTATCAGCAGCTTAAAAAGCCTTGTGGTGTACAACATGTTAGATTGCAAATCTAAAGATGCAGGTTAACTCCCGCCGGGGCTTTCCCCGCCTTTTACGTAGGCGGCGGGGAAAGTAGATGAATGCTCGTTGGTTTGAGCGCCTAGCTGTTAACTAGGAGTTTGTAGGATCGAGGCCTTCTCATCTAGTAAGGCTTTAGCTTAATTAAAGTGTCTGGGTTGCATTCAGAAGATGTGGGATAGAGTCCTGCAAGTCTTATTACAGAGATTAGGAGATTTTCACTCCTGCTTAAAGCTTTGAAGGCTTTTGGTCTGGTGCTATCCTAAATCTCTAGCTGACTAATGCTTGGATGAGGGGTGTGAGGGGTAGTAGAAGGAGTGTGGTGGATATAAATATTGCTAGTAGGACGGTATTTTGGTTGTTTTGTAGGCGTCATGGGGTTGATGAATTATTTGTGTTAGGTGAAATTGTTAGGGTTATAGCGTAACATAAACGTAGGTAGAAATAGAGACTTAGTAGGGCACTAAGAGCTATGATTGTTGCGGTAAGAGGTAGATTTTGTGTTGTGAGTTCTTGTAAAATTAATCATTTTGGTATGAATCCTGATAAGGGAGGTAATCCCCCTAATGATAGTAGTGTTAAGGCAGCAGTGGCTGTGATTATAGGAGTTTTTGGTCAATTTATTGCTAGTGTGTTGATTTTTGTTGTTGCTATTAGTTTGAATGTTAGGAAGGTTGCGGATGTTATGATAACATATATGATTAGTGTGAGAATTGTTAATTCTGGTTTGAATTGTGTAATGGTAATTATTCATCCTAGGTGTGCGATAGATGAGTAGGCTAAGATTTTTCGCAGTTGGGTTTGATTGAGTCCTGCTCAGCCTCCAATGAATACAGATGCTAGGCCGAGAGTGATTAGTAGTTGTGGATGTGCTAGGGGGGCTATTTGAATAATTAGGGAGAAGGGTGCTAGTTTTTGTCAGGTGGCTATGATTAGGCCTGTTGTTAAGTCTAGTCCTTGTATTACTGGTGGTATTCAGAAGTGTATTGGGGCTAGGCCTACTTTTAGGGCTAGTGCTATAGTTGTTAATGTGATGGCAGTTGGGTCTGTTAGACAACAGATGTTTCATTCTCCTGTGGTTCAGGCATTTATAGTACTGGCGAACAAAATTGTTGCTGCTGCTGCTGCTTGTGCTAGGAAATATTTTGTAGTTGCTTCTACGGCTCGTGGGTGGTGGTGTTGGGCTATTAGGGGGAGGATTGCTAGTGTATTAATTTCTAATCCTATTCAGGCTAGTAGTCAGTGGGAGCTTATGAAGGTCAGGGTTGTGCCTAGTCCTAAGCTTGATAATAAGATTATGATGACGTAGGGGCTCATTGGTAAGAGAAGGATTTTAACCTACATTTTTGGGGTATGGGCCCAAAAGCTTTAATTAGCTTATCTTACTAGGAAGTGGTGTAATGGAAACACTTGGAGTTTTGATCTCCATGATATGGGTTCGAGTCCCCTCTTTCTAAGGAGTTGGAAGGATTTTAACCTTCATAAGTCACTCTATCAAAGTGGTCCTTGGGCATTCAGGCACAGCTCCTGGGTTATAATTGGGGAGGTAGTCCTGTAAATGCGATTGGTAGGGCTGCATGTCATAAGATGAGCGCTAGTGTTATGGGTAGGAAATTTTTTCATACGAGATGTATGAGTTGATCATACCGAAAGCGGGGGTAGGATGCACGAATTCATAGGAAGAGAATTGAAAGTAATGCGGCTTTTGTTATAATGTTAATGGAGGCAAGTTCTGGGGTGGTAGGGGTGTAGGTTGCACCTAGGAATAGAATGGTAGATAGTGTGTTTATTAGTAGAATGTTGGCGTATTCAGCTAGGAAGAATAGTGCGAATGGGCCTCCTGCATATTCTACATTGAAACCAGAGACTAATTCTGATTCTCCTTCTGTGAGGTCGAATGGTGCTCGGTTTGTTTCTGCTAGAGTGGAAATGTATCATATAGCAGCTAGTGGTCAAGTTGGTAATATTAGTCAAATGGCTTCCTGGGTTGTATTAAATATTTGTAGGGTGAAGCCTCCTGTGAATATGATAGTTGAAAGTAGAATTAGTCCTAGGCTTACTTCATAGGAGATGGTTTGGGCGACTGCTCGTAGTGCTCCAATTAGGGCATATTTTGAATTGGATGCTCATCCTGATCCTAGAATGGAGTATACTGCAAGGCTAGAAAGGGCTAAAATAAATAATATGCCTAAGTTTATGTCTGTTACTGGATTTGGAATTGGTATGGGGGCTCATAGTATTAAGGCTAGGGTGAGAGCTAATACTGGGGTTATTAGGAATAGAAATGGTGATGAGGTTGATGGGCGAATGGGTTCTTTGATGAAGAGTTTTACACCATCTGCAATTGGTTGAAGTAGGCCATATGGTCCTACTACGTTTGGGCCTTTGCGTAGTTGCATATAACCTAATACTTTACGTTCTAGTAGTGTTAGGAAGGCTAGTGCTAATAGTACAGGTACGATGTAGGCTAGGGGGTTGATAATATGTGTTATTAAGGGGATTATCATAATTAAGAGGAGGATTTGAACCTCCGGGTGAAAGGGCTTAGGCCTTTTGCAATTGCCGGGCTCTGCCATCTTAATAATCTTATCTAGATGTGGGGTTATGCCCTCCCTTGTTTTAATTTAGTTGGTTTCATTAAGTTGGGGTGGGGCGTATAAGTTACATGGGCCCCTTTTTTCCGGTCCTTTCGTACTAGGAAGAATGGCATTACAGATAGAAACTGACCTGGATTACTCCGGTCTGAACTCAGATCACGTAGGACTTTAATCGTTGAACAAACGAACCCTTAATAGCGGCTGCACCATTAGGATGTCCTGATCCAACATCGAGGTCGTAAACCCTCTTGTCGATATGGACTCTGGAAGAGGATTGCGCTGTTATCCCTAGGGTAACTTGGTCCGTTGATCGGCGTGTGGCCGGATCTTAATGGTCAGATATTCTGTGACTTAGAAATGTCTTTCTTGGTTTTAGGGGTGGGCCCCAATCCGCGTGGGAGCTTTGTTTTCTCCCGCGGTCGCCCCAACCGAAGATAGGGATCAGTTGCTATTTAGTTTGACTTTTGGTCCTTGACATAGTTGATCTTGTATCTTAAGCTCCAAAGGGTCTTCTCGTCTTGTATTTGTATGCTCGCTTCTGCACGGGCAGATCAATTTCATTGACTTGAAGGGGGAGACAGTTAAGCCCTCGTTCCACCATTCATACAGGTCTTCATTTAAAAGACAAGTGATTGCGCTACCTTCGCACGGTCAAAATACCGCGGCCGTTTAACTAGTCACTGGGCAGGCAAGACCTCCTATGTATTGGTTTTTGCAGGAGGCGATGTTTTTGGTAAACAGGCGAGGCTTATGTTTGCCGAGTTCCTTCCTCTTCTTTTAGTCTTTCCTTTAAAAATAGCCTTCCAGTGTGGGGTTAACGATTTGGGTTGTGAGTATTTCTTGGTATTTAGTAAGGTCACATTGCCCTCTTTTGTTGGGTTCGGTAATTGTTAGTGGGTGGTCCGGTCTAACATACACGTAGGCTTGGGAGAAGGGTATTCCTTCTTATTACTCATTTTAGCAGTATCTCTTCCATGTCGGCATGGAGTGGCCTAGTAGGATTAGGGGTTTTAGATAAGATATTTGGATAATAGATTTTTAATCCGCAGGAGCTTTAACGCTTTCTGTTTAGATGGCTGCTTTTAGGCCCACTAAAGCGGTGTATCTTGTTTAATATAATCTTTAACCTCCTGGTGAGGTTGTATTCTGTTTCAAAGGGGCTGTACCCCCTTTGATTAACTCTCGCATGTTTCTCTAGTTCGTGTTTTGGGTATATGTTTGTGAGTTGAGGAGTGCGAGGCTGAACTTCTATTCATTTCTTAGGCAACCAGCTATAACTAAGTTCGGTAGGTCTGTCACCTCTACCCGGAGATCTTCCCACTCTTTTGCCACAGAGACGGGTTGGCCCTATTTTATAGGCTGTCTCGGGGTAGCTCACTTAGTTTCGGGGTTTTGAACTAAAGCACGCTTTGCTCAGGGTGTCTGGCTAAATCATGATGCAAAAGGTACGAGTGTTGGTCTCTGCTTTGTTGTGCTTTGATGATTTGTTTCATTTCTCTTTCAGCGTTCCCTTGCGGTACTTTTATTATTGCTTTGAATGAAGCCTTTTCTGTCTCACGTACTTGGGCGGAAAAATGTTTTAGTTTTTGGTGTTTGTATTTTTGTTTGGTGGTATAATGTTGTTTTTAATATCTAAGTGTTTAAGCTAGCTTTTTAGCTCAGGGCGATCCAACTTGCATGGATGTCTTCTCGGTGTAAGGGAGATGCTTGTCTATCTCAGCCACGGCCTGATTATTCCAAGTGCACCTTCCGGTACACTTACCATGTTACGACTTGCCTCCCCGTGTTTTAAAGGTATGTTATTAGATATAGTTATTTGGGTTGGTATAGGGGAGAGTGACGGGCGGTGTGTGCGCGTCTCAGAGCCTAATTCAAAAGAACGCTCTGTTTGCTTTTTACTACTAAATCCACCTTCAGGCATTAATTTTCATAGTGCCATTCGTAATATTCTGATGTAGAAAATGTAGCCCATTTCTTTCCACTTCGTACGCTACACCTCGACCTGACGTTTTTGGGTGGGCCCATTTTGCTTACTGTTAAGCCTTCACAGGGTAAGCTGACGACGGCGGTATATAGGCGGGTAAGAACAAGAAGTGGTGAGGTTTAACGGGGGTTATCGGTTCTAGAACAGGCTCCTCTAGGTGGGTCTGAGACACCGCCAAGTCCTTTGGGTTTTAAGCTATGCTCGTAGTACCCGGGCGAATGTGTGTGTAAGTTTACATCTAGGTTTATGGCTAAGCATAGTGGGGTATCTAATCCCAGTTTGTTTCTTAGCTTTTGTGGGGTCAGGTGTTGTGTATTTAAAGCTACTTTCGTGTTTGGATTTCGTGACCTCGGAATGCGTATGACGGCTTAGAGGGTCTTTAGCTTTATTAATTATTCCCCTTAACCACCCTTTACGCCGTGTTTATCAACTGGGGTCTTTCGTATAACCGCGGTGGCTGGCACGAATTTTACCGACCCTCTTAACTCTAACTAAGTCAAGTTTGCACTTATGGCTTAATGTCTATTACTGCTGAATTCCCTTGGGGGTGTGGCGTAGCAAGGCGTCTTGGGCTAATAGTTGTGCCTGATGCCTGCTCCTCGTCCCCGGGCAGGGGATTGAGGGCATTCTCACAGGGATGCGGATACTTGCATGTATAAGTTGAGTTATGGCTGATAGTAAAGTCAGGACCAAGCCTTTATGCCCGTGGAACTTTCTAGGGTTCATCTTAACATCTTCAGTGTTATGCTTTAGTTTAAGCTACACTAGC